TAGATTATATAATATAAAAGAAATCTAGTCATCTTTTTTTTAGCATTCCAACAAGGAGTCATTTATTTAGCCATTGACAGGTGATTCAAGGAATTCCGTGGGAAATTCAATTCTTCATATTTGTAAAAAGAGTAGTAGATACCACCTATTTATAACGCGTGAACCATGATATTAAGCGAGTCGATAAAACAGAAATAACATTTCTAGGAGTCTAAAAGGTAAATGCACAATATGTGAATCGCCCACCGCAATATTATGCGTAGTACTTCGTTGGACAAACGCTATATCGATGTTTCCATCGGTATATCGGTATAAAGTACGTATCTACATAATAACAGATAGACTTCCTCTTCGAACAGTAAAGCGGGAAACAAATAAAAAGGGGGGTTGGTTGCTCCTCATTGTAATATCCATATATCATTCTGTTAAAGTTCATCTAAATAGAATATTTTTATTTTAGGACGAATTCGGTTGGAAAAAATTTTGATTTCATATCATGTGTATTCCTTTTACTTTCAAAATACAAACATCGGAATAATTGAAATATTTGTTTGATTGAAAGGTTATTCTTCATCTATTACATTACTTTACTGGATTCCAGTAGAATTTTTCTATGAAGATATTTTTCTTGAAAAACGCTTTGCAGAACGATCTATGAAACCATTAATACAGTTTGATTACTCAACTCAATTAAATTAGTAATGATCCTAGAGTCCACTTCTTCCCCATACTACGAGTGAAAGGGAAAATGTAAAGACTACCATTAAAGCAGCCCAAGCAAGACTTACTATATCCATGTGAATTCTGTCTCCTATCTCTATGAATATGAAGAAACTCTTCCATTATTGATCACTAATAATAATGTAATCAATGGCACAGAGTCAAAAAGGGATTTTGAACGAAGGCTATTGATGAACCAACCCAATAACTCCACCCATAACAAGTTCGGATATGATTTGTGGGAGAATTTGGAAGCATTAAGTACAAGCAAGATAGACAGTTACTTTCTTGTAATTATCAAGGGAGGGCGATTAATGGAACATGCAGGAATAGTAAGACCTATTGTTTCTTTTGTTACCCTTCATAATAAAACAGCATAACAATATACAATCAAGATAAATCACTATCTATCACATATCTCTATTTACCGTTTGATCTAATCCTTACGGCCTCCCGAGTGTTGTTGTGAAATACTTGGGAGACCCTCTATTATATTAATAATCTATTTTGCTTAGGTGTTACCGAAAATAAAGAAGTTTTATTTTTCAACCCCAACCCTTAGTCTTTTTTTTATATTCTATAAAAGAAAGCAATTATTCATCCAATATTGCTTGAATGTATGTCTGAGCACTCATAAATTCTCGCGAGTCTGTATACAAAGCATCTTCCACCCTTTCCACAACTACCAATTCCCCGCTCAACCGTTTAATTCAAGAATCAGTCATTAGACATTAGTACTGGAAGTTTTGATAGTCTAGCCCTTCCTATACTAAAATTCTCCCTGGAATCCCAAGCGCAAGGATTGAAAGTCTTTTAGCCTCCAGCTTCTTAAAATCAAAATAAAGCAAGTTTCGGAAGTTCGAGTCCTTTTCCTCTGCTTATGCTAGGCAAGGATTCGGCGACTTTTATTATATCAGCAAGCAAAGGGATTTCGAGTTTTTTCTTGATCAGACGACACCCAGATTTGAACTGGGGAAAAAGGATTTGCAGTCCCCCGCCTTACCACTCGGCCATGCCGCCAAAACGATAAAAATAGATGGAAATATTCCTGGTGGGTTATTACTTAATAAATACTTAATCCCCCCCTTTTTTTATTTATTGATTTGCATCTGGAATACCATTTTCCTTATTCCTTTCCTAATAAACTGAAACTAAAAAAATCCTTCCTTTTTTGTTTTGATTGGAGCCGGACCCTTCTATTAATTGTATAGTATCTCAAATATCAAAATACACAACGCCGAAAAATTTCCCTCCTTTTTTGAAAGAAAATATTTGGATTTTGAGTCACACAATCAAAAATTCAGCGCAAACGAAATTGGACCCATTAACTATTGACTGTTAAGTTCTTGGATCTCGTATTGTGTTCCCTTAATGGCATAAGAAAATGCAATTGATACACAACTAATCAGTATCAATAATTTTCAATAATAAATCCTTTTCAATTTCAAGTATAACTATAACAACATTTATGTGTAATTTTGTGTATATGTAAACCCCAGAACAGAAATTGTTACACAGATATACCCAATCCGGGATCTTATTTATATATGATATGCCATAGGAACTTAATTAAAGTAATTAGCGTGCTTCAATATTTCATTGAAGATATTGAATATCAAACCCTTTTGCGTTGCGCACTTCAATCGTATTCCACGAATTCAACCAACAAATGGGTAAAAATGCCTCTTTTTTTTTTGCGAATAATTTTTTTTTGAACAAGGAATCCACTAAAAAAGTTAAGTGCTAAAAAAAGGTAAACTCTATAGGGTTCCTTTCTGTC